TAACTAACTATTCCTATATTATCTGTTACGGAATCGACCATGGATCAATTCCCCTTTCCTTCCATTTTAAAGTCTTGAATGCACCCATAATTCTGAGCTTCATGTTCCTCCTCCCAAGATACATGTCAGAGCCGGGGGCATCCCAATCAGATTGAATGAGATGACAGTTTCTCAGTCCAAATCTGTCAAATGAAAATTTCGATCAAATCACACATCGCAATATACTAGGCCCTCTAATTCCCTAAGGGGCTTATCTAAAAGATTCGCAATATAACTAGGAATACGTTTCAAATACCACACATGAGTCACTGGACATGCCAGTTTGATGTATCCCATTTGGTACCTTCGTATACGAGAATCAACAAATTCCACCCCGCATTCTTCACAAGATTTCGGGTCTTCTTTTTCAGCCCCAATCCCTCGGTAATTTCCACAAGCACAAATCCCACTTTTTATGGGTCCAGAAATTCTTTCACAAAACAATCCATCTTTCTCCGGTTTATTGGTTTTATAATGAAAAGTATAGGGTTTTGTCACCTCTCCAACTATTTCTCCATTGGGTAGAATTTTTTTTGCCCAAGCCCTGATTTGTTGAGGGGAAACTGGTCCAATTCGAAGTTGTTGATGTTTATACTGGTCGATCATAGAATCGAAATTATGATTCATTGAGATCAAGCTTCCTTCCTATTCATCTGGAAGTTCTTTTCAGATACAAGGAAATGATTCAGTTCCAGGGACAAAGATCGTAGTTCTCGAACGAGCAATCGAAAAGATTCTGGAGCACCCTCTGGCTTAGGTACTGTTGCTCCAATAATCGTAGCACCAAGTACTTCTTGACGAGCTCTAATATGATCAGATTTATAAGTAAGCATCTCTTGTAAAATATGAGCAACACCAAATCCCTCTAGAGCCCAAACTTCCATTTCTCCTACTTTTTGTCCCCCTTGTTTAGCCCTCCCTCTAAGGGGTTGTTGTGTAACAAGTGCGTAATGCCCACTGGAACGTCCATGAATTTTATCATCAACTTGATGAATTAATTTTAGGATATAGGACTTTCCTATTAAAACAGGTTGTTCAAAAAGATCTCCTGTTCTTCCATCAAATATTCTGCTTTTTCCCGGATATTCGGGTTCAAATACCCATGGATTTTTTGTTTGCTTACTGGCTTCATATAATTCAGAAAACACTAGTTTTCTTGAGGCCTCTTGCTCATATCTCTCATCAAAGGGTGCTATTCTATAATGTTTATTTAGCAGATCCCCCGCTAACCCGAGCGAACATTCAAATATCTGTCCCACATTCATTCGTGAGGGGACTCCTAATGGGTTGAATACCATATCAACGGGCGTTCCATCTTGCAAATAGGGCATATCTTGTCTAGACAAAATCTTAGAAATTATACCTTTATTCCCATGCCTTCCAGCTACTTTATCACCTACTTTGATTTCACGTTTCTGTAAAATATATACACGAATTCTTTCTGGATTAGAATTGGAACCCCCCTTTCTATGGACCCATCTCACATCAATAACTCGACCCCTTCCACCTATAGGTAGTCTTAGAGAAGTTTCTTTTGAAGTGGATACCTGAATGCCAAGTATAGCTCGTAATAATCTATCCTCCGGTGCATATGACGATTCGTTCGCTGTCTGAGGTGTTAATTTACCTACTAAGATATCACCTGTTTCTATCCAAGATCCCAGCATCACAATTCCATTTCTGTCTAAATTTCGGAGTAAATGAGCCTCTAAATGCGGGATCTCCTTAGTAATTCTTTCAGGACCTTGGCTTGTTACATGAGTCTGAATTTCATATTTCCGGATGTGAAAAGAAGTATAAATATCTTCATAGACCAGACGTTCACTAATTAGTACTGCGTCTTCAAAATTGTAACCTTCCCATGGCATATAAGCTACTAATACATTTTTTCCTAAAGCGAGTTCCCCACCAGCTGTAGCCGCACCGCCCGCTAGAATTTGTCCCTTTTTAATGTATTTACCCCGCCGAACCTGAGTTTTTTGATGCATACAAGTATTTTTGTTGGAACGTTGATACATAACTAATGAAATGCTTAGAGTATCCCCATTACTTGAGAAAAGGATCTTGTGAGTATCAGTATAAATGATTTTTCCCTTGCGTTCGGCTATAGCTGAAATCCCCGAATCTAGAGCCGTTTGGCCTTCCAACCCAGTTCCAACAATGCACTTCTCGGACCGAGAAAGGGGAACTGCTTGGCGCTGCATATTAGAACTCATTAAAGCTCGATTCGCATCATTATGCTCGATAAAAGGAATGAGGGAAGCTCCAATAGAAAAATATTGGAAGGGAAAAATGCTTCTAAGATGAATCTCTTCCCATGCAATAGTCAGGAATTCTTGACGATATCGAGCTGGAACAACCTGTTGTTCTTGAATACCCCGATTCAAGGCCAAAGAATTTCCTGCTGCTACCATATAATATTCATCTCTATTTGGTGATAAATAAACCATCTGTGCCTCTT